TTCGGAATCCCTTGCTTTATCAAAGCGACGGACTTCTAAATTCTCATAGGGCCCCCCCGGAATTCCTTCCAGAGCCTGTTGAATAATTTTTATGGATTCCGCCATTTCACTGATTCGTACTAAATAACGAGCTAATGAGTCTCCTTCTTTTTGCCATTGGACTTCCCAATCGAATTCATCGTAACACTCATAATGATCAACTTTACGAAGATCCCATTGCATTCCGGAAGCTCGTAGCATTGGTCCTGATAAACCCCAATTTATTGCTTCCTCTCCACCAATAATGCCCACTCCTTCAACTCGTTCCAAAAAAATGGGATTCCGCGTAATAAGCTTTTGATATTCAACAACTCCTGTTAAAGAATAATCGCAGAAATCCAAACATTTATCTATCCAGCCATGAGGTAGATCAGCAGCTACTCCCCCGATACGGAAATAATTATGCATCATTCGCATACCTGTGGCAGCTTCGAATAGATCATATAGCAATTCCCTCTCTCTGAAAATATAGAAGAAAGGAGTCTGTGCACCGATATCCGCCATAAAAGGCCCAAGCCATAACAAATGAGAAGCTATACGACTCAACTCCAGCATAATGACTCTGATATAGCTGGCTCTTTTAGGTACTTGAATATTTCCCAATTGTTCTGGTGCATTTACCGTTATTGCCTCTGTGAACATAGTAGCTAAATAATCCCAACGTGTTACGTAAGGTAGATACTGTATAATTGTTCGGTTTTCCGCAATTTTTTCCATCCCTCTGTGTAAATAACCCAATACGGGTTCACAATCAATAACATCTTCACCATCTAGAGTAACGATGAGTCGAAGAACACCATGCATTGATGGGTGGTGAGGACCCATATTGACTATCATGAAGTCTTTTCTTATATCCGGTACAGTCATATGTTTTCTTCCCCGATTCATTATTTCATGAATTGCTGAAAACGAAACGAGGTTCATCAAAATTCAAGATCTAATAAAGCAAATAATTCAAACGAATTTTCAAATTAACGAGTTTTTGGTTCCCGAATATCCAACTGATCAATTAATTCTTTATAACGTACTCTATTTTTCTTTGACAAATAAGCCAGTATACGTTGACGTTTTCCCAGAATTTTCCGCAGACCTCTCTGGGATAAATAGTCTTTTCTGTGCAATTCCAAATGTGAAGTAAGTCTCCGTATCTTATTGGTGAAACTGAATACTTGAAATTCAACAGACCCTTTGTTTTTTTCTTTTTCTTCTTGCGGAATAACTGAGATGAATGAATTTTTTACCATAAAAAGAATTCTTCTCTCTCTCTTTTTTTTCTTTCTTTTCCACAGATATGGATTTTACCGATCAGGAATAATAATAATGCCAGTCATTTAGATCTGGTACACACAATAAAATAATCTGGATTTATTCATAGACTACTTTACTATCGAATCCAATTTTCAATTGGATTCGATAGAAGGAGATGGTACATTTCTACATCCACAAAAGGGAATGATTGGGACTTAAGAAAATTCTGCCGATTCATTCCTAGATCCAATTGATATGATACATCATTGAATCAGTATCATGTATCAGAATCTAATGTAACACAACGTGTGTGTACATTTGTATACCTTTATATACCGGATATGACACGTGATATAGATATATAGGAAATCCACCATCAACTAATTCTGACTCGTGGATACATATGTATCCTTGACATACTGAAACGACTGCCATTATTGGTATTAAACCAGTAGCGATTCATACAAGCTAAATCTTCTAATCGATAATTGGGCCAAAGAAACAATTTGAATTGGATAAATTCATTTATATCTGTATCAAAATGCTTGTCCTCATCCAAAAATTGCACACAGTTCCTTACGTTGTTGCCATTGAAAAATACTGAATTTCTATTCACAACATTCTCATTCTCGGAATTCAAACAAATTAGAATTCTCAATTCTCTACGACGTCTAGGAGATGGAATATTTTCAGGAACAAGCAAAGCATAATTATTTTCATCTCCATTCACAAGTACCTTTCCATGTTGTGCAATGGATCTATCGAAATAATCTTCATCAACATATTTTTTTTCTCGGCATATTCGATTAGTTTGGTACTTATTCTTATGGACCAATGAAATACTTATGGTTTGATACATAATCCATTGTCCATCCCATTTTATAGACAGACGAACCGGTTCGATAATCAATATTCCCCTTTTTATCAATTCTGTAAGAGTTAGATCCTTCTGAATCAGCATTACATCCAGGCGCATTTCTCCTCTTTGAATAGAGGATATAGCAATTTCCCTTGGATTTATCAGCCTAAGCAGGAGACAATATACCTTGATATTATTTAGAATTCTTTGATTCAAAGGATCAGCCCATCTCAATTGAAAAAGCAAATACCTTTTCAGGAAGAAATCTAGTTCCGCTTCCTTATTGCTCTTGGATTGTCTTTTCTTTCTACGTTTTTTAATGTCTGATTCCGCGGAATCTTTTTCAAGATCTTTTTGTCGGTTTCGTGGATCTGATCCAAGATTCCCTTGACCCAGCTCTTCTTTTTCTTCTTGATTTCGATTCTCTAATTCAAGATATTCTTTTTGATTAGATGATAGACGAAGATCCTTTTTTTGATTTCTGTTGATGTTTTTATTTTCACTAATGTTTTCATTTCCATTCAAATTGAAAATAAGTAATTTGATTGGTATGATCCACGGTTTAATCTTATATGCATCATAAAGTAGCACAAATTCTGAGAAGAACCAGGGTTCTAGATTCGATATGGGACGATGTAGCATTTCTTCATTCATTCCCATCCAATCAAAAAAAAAGTTTTTTTTTTGATTGGATGGGTTGATTTCTTGATGAATCGTGAGATAAAAAAGATCTTTCTTATCAATTATTTGATAATCATTAGTCCCAGTCTTAGTATTTTTATTAATGTTGGTTCCAGTATCTATATCGGTCCAAGTCTCAATATCGATATTCTTTCTAAGAAAAAAATTGAGAATTCTCCACTCCAAATATTTTCTATCCGGATTTTTCCCCGTATCAATAATAGACCCTTCCCCTAGATAATCATTAATAGCTATACCCCCGGGTACATAAAATGATTCGGGTTTAGGCATGTTGTAATTATATGGAATCTCTCGGTCTCCATTTACTTGGAATGGCGATCCATAAATATATGAGTCCTTCCTGTCTTCATAATGAATATATTTATGTGATAAAAGATCATATCCGTAGTGTTTTTTAAATTTTTCTTTTTGACTCGGTAATGAGTTCACTACATAATTATTTTGTTTCTCGTAATGAATTAATTGGTCTTTTTCCTTTTCATATGAATCTTTTTTTGAGTCTTTATTTTGAATCATACGACGTTGATTGACTCTATTTCGCCATTTTTGCGGTACTAATTTAGACCATCTAGTCTGAGATAAATTGTATTGATAATGACCCCTTAACCAATTTTTCCATTCATTCATTCCAGAATTCGGAAGTTTCTTAGACCTTGATTTGGCATCCAATATTCCTCGTGTCCCAAAATGGTCCTTTATTCTATCCTTAAGAAAAAGATATGCTCCGCGATATTGAAGTACAGATCTCAAGTAATACTTATTAATAATTTGGATTTGTGATAAATTGTAAAATACATATGCTTGGGACAAGGAAGATAAGTCACAATAAATCTGTGATTTATTATTACTAATATTAGAAAGAGACTTTTTTATAGTCGAAATAAAGTGAATTGCATTTTGATTTGTTTCATCAATTCCTTCTTTATTTCTTTCATCATTGGAAATGTCTTTGTCGATAATTTTTTTTGTTGATTCAAATTCAAGGAAAAGTTGTGCATTTATTCTGGGAATATTAATGTTACATAGAAAGATATCCATATAGATTCTTTCAATGAAAGATTTCATAAAATAGTGCCATTTACGTATTAATCGGGCACCTCCTCTTTTTGATATCTGCCAAATATGTTTCTGTGATTCCGATCTTTTATCATCACAACCTGTCTCGTTAGGACTAATCTTTCTATTTGGAGTTAGAAATACTTTTCTCTTGTCTTTTGTAATCCTTTCTATTTTATTTTGGATTGTGGTTGTCCTATCAGCCAGATCCTTCATTTTTTTTTCTGTCAGTGAATAATTTGTCCAATCCACAGATCTAATTCGAATGATCGATTCATGGTTAATCTTATTACTAATTATAGAATCTTTTCTATTTTCATTTGGTTCATATACTTTCCTCAATCCAAATAAGAAAATTAGATTTACTTTTGCAAACTCTTTTATTATTCTTTTTATAAATAGAACTGTTTTGAGAATCCATCTTGTTTTTTCTTTTAAGACCCTTAGAAACCATTTTTTTCTTTCTCCTAAAGCTCTTAGAACTCGAAAACATTTCTTTTTCACTTTTCGAATTTTTTTTTCGAGTTCTTTCCAAATGGGGTCAAAAAACGAAGGTCCTTTTCGGGGAGAACCAAAAGGTAGTTCAGTTTCCATCCCCCAGACTGTTAAAAAACCAAAATTTTCTTTTTTTCCTTTCTTTTTCATTCGATCTCTATGATCGAATCGTAGCTTAGATCTGTGCCAAGGTTTCAGACAGAAGGGAAATAGGATCTTTATTTGAATACCGTCTGTTAGCCAGTCTTTCGGAAATTCTGTTTCTGATAATTGAACACCATTATAGGTGCATTTAACATGCATTTCTCTATTCCACTCCTTCCAATCCTCATACCACTCGGGGAATTGAAATAATAACATACGGCCGAGATTTTTAGCTATTATCAATGAAGGCAATACGATGTATTTTCTAAGAATCGATTGTGTTACTAACATAGAACCTCTTATTGCTTGAGCAAATAGAATAGTATCCCAATTTTCTGCTATTGCTATCCGTTCATTCTCTTCCTGTTTCTCCTCCTTTGTTTTTTCCTTTTCTTTTGCCTCTTTTTCCTCAGAATCCGAAGTTTTTAATTCCGGACCTTTCCCCACCCAATTCCTA